GCTAGCGTAGCTTAAATAAAGCATAACACTGAAGATGTTAAGATGAACCCTAGAAAGTTCCGCGGGCACAAAGGCCTGGTCCTGACTTTACTATCGGCTTTAACCCAACTTATACATGCAAGTATCCGCACCCCTGTGAGAATGCCCTCATATCCCCACCCGGGTACGAGGAGCCGGCATCAGGCACATCCTCCTCTAGCCCAAGACGCCTTGCTACGCCACACCCCCAAGGGAATTCAGCAGTAATAAACATTAAGCCATAAGTGAAAACTTGACTTAGTTAGGGCTAAGAGGGTCGGTAAAACTCGTGCCAGCCACCGCGGTTATACGAGAGACCCTAGTTGATATATACGGCGTAAAGAGTGGTTTGGAATAACCAAGTAATATAGCCAAAGACCTCCCAAGCCGTCACACGCACCCCGGAGGCACGAAGCCCAAACACGAAAGTAGCTTTATTAACTTACCGACGCCACGAAAGCTAAGAAACAAACTGGGATTAGATACCCCACTATGCTTAGCCTTAAACTCAGATGTTACAAATACAAATAACATCCGCCAGGGTACTACAAGCGCTAGCTTAAAACCCAAAGGACTTGACGGTGTCTCAGACCCACCTAGAGGAGCCTGTTCTAGAACCGATAATCCCCGTTAAACCTCACCACCCCTTGCTAATCCCGCCTATATACCGCCGTCGCAAGCTTACCCTGTGAAGGGCCCATAGTAAGCAAAATGGGTAAATCCCAAAACGTCAGGTCGAGGTGTAGCTTACGAGGTGGAAAGAAATGGGCTACATTTTCTATAACAGAATACTACGGACAACACCATGAAACTGGTGCTCAAAGGTGGATTTAGTAGTAAAAAACAAATAGAGCGTGTTTTTGAACCAGGCTCTGAGACGCGCACACACCGCCCGTCACTCTCCCCATATCCTAAACTAAACAGTAAATAACCAAACACACAACAAAGCGGGGAGGCAAGTCGTAACATGGTAAGTGTACCGGAAGGTGCACTTGGAACACCAGAACGTGGCTGAGATAGTTAGGCATCTCCCTTACACCGAGACTACATCCATGCAAGTTGGATCGTTCTGAGCCAAACAGCTAGCTTAAAAACCAAAACAAAACCAACAACATATATTATTTTACTTAATCCCAGTTAACTAAATTAAATCATTCTTCCGCCTTAGTACGGGCGACGGAAAAGGCACTTATAAAGCAATAGACAAAGTACCGCAAGGGAAAGCTGAAAGAGAAATGAAACAAACCATTCAAGCCCTAAAAAGCAGAGACTAATCCTCGTACCTTTTGCATCATGATTTAGCCAGTAAACCTGAGCAAAGAGAACTTTAGTTCAAAACCCCGAAACCAAGTGAGCTACCCCGAGACAGCCTATTTTAGGGCCAACCCGTCTCTGTGGCAAAAGAGTGGGAAGATCTCCAGGTAGCGGTGACAGACCTACCGAACTTGGTGATAGCTGGTTGCCTAGGAAATGGATAGAAGTTCAGCCTCGTACTCCTCAACTCATACTTATACTATTTATTTACGAGACCGAGAAATATACGAGAGTTAGTCAAAGGAGGTACAGCTCCTCTGAACCAGGACACAACCTGCCCAGGAGGTTAAGGATCACACTCAATAAGATTACTGCTCCAGTGGGCCTAAAAGCAGCCACCTGCACAGAAAGCGTTAAAGCTCAGGCAGAACTTTAAATCAATCATCCTGATAATTATATCCTAAACCCCTCCCCCTACTAGGCCATTCCATGCTAACATGGAAGAGACCCTGCTAAAATGAGTAATAAGAAGGCACCCCCTTCTCCCGGCCCATGTGTAAGTCAGACCGGACCCACCACTGACAATTAACGAACCCAACACCAGAGGGAAACGCGACCAGAAAAAAACACAAGAAAACTCCGCACTACCCAAATCGTTAACCCCACACTGGAGCGCCACTAAGGGAAAGACTAAAAGAAAAGGAAGGAACTCGGCAAACACAAGCCTCGCCTGTTTACCAAAAACATCGCCTCCTGCAAAAATCAATGTATAAGAGGTCCTGCCTGCCCAGTGACTATTAGTTAAACGGCCGCGGTATTTTGACCGTGCTAAGGTAGCGCAATCACTTGTCTTTTAAATGAAGACCTGTATGAATGGTGGAACGAGGGCTTAACTGTCTCCCTTCTCCAGTCAATGAAATTGATCTGCCCGTGCAGAAGCGGGCATATATATACAAGACGAGAAGACCCTTTGGAGCTTAAGACAAAAGGCCAACCGTGTTAAAAACCCAAATAAAATGAAGTCAAACAAAACGGCAACTGACCAGCGTCTTCGGTTGGGGCGACCACGGGGGAAAATAAAGCCCCCATGTGGAACGGGGTAATCCCTAAAACTAAGAGAGACATCTCTAAGCCACAGAACATCTGACCAAAAGATCCGGCCCACCAGCCGATCAACGAACCAAGTTACCCTAGGGATAACAGCGCAATCCCCTCCAAGAGTTCATATCGACGAGAGGGTTTACGACCTCGATGTTGGATCAGGACATCCTAATGGTGCAGCCGCTATTAAGGGTTCGTTTGTTCAACGATTAAAGTCCTACGTGATCTGAGTTCAGACCGGAGCAATCCAGGTCAGTTTCTATCTGTAAAGCTACTTTTCCTAGTACGAAAGGACCGGAAAAATGAGGCCTCTACCCAAAGTACGCCTTACTCTAACTTAATGAAACCAACTAAATTAAATAAAAGAAGAGCAACCCCAGACCCAAGATAAGGGATCACTAAGGTGGCAGAGCCTGGTAATTGCAAAAGGCCTAAGCCCTTTCCGCCAGAGGTTCAAATCCTCTCCTTAGTTATGCTAACCCTGCTCATTACCCATGTAATTAACCCCCTCGCCTACATTGTACCCGTTCTACTAGCAGTAGCATTCCTAACCCTAATCGAACGAAAAGTTCTAGGTTATATGCAACTACGAAAAGGACCCAATGTTGTAGGTCCATACGGCTTACTTCAACCAATCGCAGACGGAATTAAACTTTTTATTAAAGAACCCGTACGCCCCTCAACCTCATCTCCCTTCCTATTTTTAGCTACACCAGTATTAGCTTTAACACTAGCATTAATTTTATGGGCACCAATACCCATCCCCTACCCTGTCACTGATTTAAACCTGGGAATCCTGTTTGTCATAGCCATTTCCAGCCTTGCCGTATATTCAATTCTAGGCTCAGGGTGAGCATCAAATTCAAAATATGCCCTCATCGGGGCCCTGCGAGCTGTAGCCCAAACAATCTCCTATGAAGTAAGCCTAGGACTTATCCTACTATCCATCATTATCTTCACCGGGGGGTTTACCCTACAAATATTTAATGTCACCCAAGAATCCGTATGACTTCTACTACCCGCCTGACCCCTAGCAGCAATATGATATGTATCAACCCTCGCAGAAACAAACCGAGCCCCATTTGACCTAACCGAAGGAGAGTCAGAACTCGTCTCAGGCTTTAATGTAGAATATGCTGGAGGGCCCTTCGCACTATTCTTTCTAGCCGAATACGCTAACATCCTCCTGATAAACACACTATCAGCTATCTTATTCCTAGGAGCCTCACACATCCCAACCCTCCCAGAACTGACCTCAGTAAATCTAATAACTAAAGCAGCACTCCTCTCCATTCTATTCCTCTGAGTTCGAGCCTCTTACCCCCGATTCCGATATGATCAACTAATGCACCTAGTGTGAAAAAATTTTCTCCCACTAACATTAGCCCTTATCCTATGACACACCTCCCTACCCATCGCATTTGCCGGGCTTCCACCACAACTATAATACTGTAAGGAGCTGTGCCCGAATGCCCAAGGACCACTTTGATAGAGTGACTCATGGGGGTTAAAATCCTCCCAGCTCCTAGAAAGAAGGGACTCGAACCCATACTCAAGAGATCAAAACTCCAGGTGCTTCCACTACACCACTTTCTAGTAAGGTCAGCTAATTAAGCTTTTGGGCCCATACCCCAAAAATGTTGGTTAAACTCCTTCCCTTGCTAATGAACCCTTACGTACTTGCCGTGTTCCTATTCAGCTTAGGCCTAGGGACAACCCTTACCTTCGCCAGCTCACACTGACTTTTAGCCTGAATGGGCCTTGAAATCAACACCCTAGCTATTATTCCCCTTATGGCCCAACACCACCACCCCCGAGCAGTAGAAGCTACCACTAAATATTTCCTCACACAAGCAACCGCAGCCGCAACAATTCTATTTGCCAGCACAACCAATGCTTGATTAACAGGAGAATGAAGCATCACCCACCTGTCCCACCCAATCGCAACTACCATAGCAATAATAGGACTAGCACTAAAACTAGGCCTTGCACCACTACACTTCTGACTCCCCGAAGTTCTACAAGGCCTAGACCTCACCACCGGATTAATTATATCCACTTGACAAAAACTAGCACCATTCGCACTACTCATTCAAATAGCCCACTCAATAGACCCAACACTACTAACAATCCTAGGAGTTTCATCTACACTTATTGGAGGCTGAAGTGGACTAAACCAAACCCAACTGCGAAAAATCCTAGCCTATTCATCAATTGCCCACCTCGGCTGAATAATCATTATTATTCAATTTGCACCCCAACTCACACTCCTTACCCTAGGAACATATGTTATCATAACATCAGCAGCCTTCCTTACATTCAAAGCAGCAATGACAACAAAAATTAACACACTCGCATTAACCTGATCAAAAAACCCTATTTTAACAACAACAACTGCCCTAATCCTTCTATCGCTAGGAGGCCTTCCCCCTCTGACCGGATTTATGCCAAAATGACTGATTCTACAAGAACTAACAAAACAAGGGCTACCCCTAATCGCCACACTCGTCGCCCTAAGTGCCCTCCTTAGTCTATACTTTTATCTCCGACTATGTTATTCCATAACCCTAACAATCTCCCCCAACACAAACAACTCCATCACCCCCTGGCGTCTACCAAGCACACAAACAACCCTCCTCCTAGCCGTTAGCACAATTGCAACCCTAACACTCCTTCCCATCACACCAGCAATCATAACACTAACACACTAGAGACTTAGGATAGAACATAGACCAAGAGCCTTCAAAGCTCTAAGCAGGAGTGAAATTCTCCTAGTCTCTGAATAAGACTTGCAGGACTCTATCCCACATCTTCTGAATGCAACCCAGACACTTTAATTAAGCTAAAGCCTTTCTAGATGAGAAGGCCTCGATCCTACAAACTCTTAGTTAACAGCTAAGCGCTCAAACCAGCGAGCATTCATCTACTTTCCCCGCCGAGTCCGAGCAAGGCGGGGAAAGCCCCGGCAGGGAGTTATTCTGCGCCTTTAGACTTGCAATCTAATGTGCCTTACACCACGGGGCTTTGGTAAGAAGAGGATTTAAACCTCTGTATACGGAGCTACAATCCGCCGCCTAAACTCTCGGCCATCCTACCTGTGGCAATCACGCGTTGATTTTTCTCCACCAACCACAAAGACATTGGCACCCTTTATTTAGTATTTGGTGCCTGAGCCGGAATAGTCGGTACAGCCCTTAGCCTTTTGATTCGAGCAGAGCTTAGCCAGCCCGGATCTTTGCTGGGCGATGACCAGATTTATAATGTTATCGTTACCGCACATGCTTTCGTAATAATCTTCTTTATAGTAATGCCAATTATGATTGGAGGATTTGGGAACTGACTAGTTCCTCTAATGATCGGGGCCCCCGACATAGCATTCCCCCGAATAAATAACATAAGCTTTTGACTGCTACCCCCATCCTTCCTTCTCCTCCTAGCCTCCTCCGGAGTTGAGGCCGGGGCCGGAACAGGTTGAACTGTTTATCCCCCTCTTGCCGGAAACTTAGCCCACGCAGGAGCCTCTGTAGACTTAACCATTTTCTCACTTCACCTCGCTGGAGTTTCTTCAATTCTGGGGGCAATTAACTTTATTACAACCATTATTAATATGAAACCTCCAGCCATTTCTCAATATCAAACACCTTTATTTGTGTGAGCCATTCTAATTACAGCGGTACTCCTTCTCCTCTCTCTACCCGTTCTGGCCGCCGGAATTACAATGCTCTTAACAGACCGAAACCTTAATACCACATTCTTCGACCCTGCTGGGGGAGGAGACCCAATCCTTTACCAACACCTATTTTGATTCTTCGGCCACCCCGAAGTTTACATTCTAATTCTACCCGGATTCGGAATAATTTCTCACATCGTCGCATATTATGCAGGGAAAAAAGAACCGTTCGGCTACATGGGAATAGTGTGAGCAATAATGGCCATCGGACTCCTAGGCTTCATTGTATGAGCCCATCACATGTTTACAGTAGGAATGGACGTAGACACTCGAGCATACTTTACATCCGCAACAATAATTATCGCAATTCCAACCGGAGTCAAAGTGTTTAGCTGACTAGCCACACTTCACGGGGGCTCTATTAAATGAGAAACCCCTCTACTCTGAGCACTAGGCTTCATTTTCCTATTTACAGTCGGGGGCCTTACAGGGATTGTGTTAGCCAACTCCTCCATCGACATTGTTCTCCATGACACTTACTACGTAGTTGCCCACTTCCACTACGTCTTGTCTATAGGAGCCGTATTTGCCATTATGGGAGCTTTCGTCCACTGATTCCCATTGTTTTCAGGCTATACACTTCACAGCACCTGAACAAAAATCCATTTTGGGGTAATGTTTGTAGGTGTAAACCTCACTTTCTTCCCACAACACTTCCTTGGCCTTGCAGGCATGCCACGACGATACTCCGACTACCCAGATGCCTATACCCTTTGAAACACGGTCTCTTCTGTCGGATCCCTTATTTCTTTAATCGCAGTAATCATATTCTTATTTATCTTATGAGAGGCCTTCGCCGCCAAACGAGAAGTTTTATCTGTTGAATTAACCTCTACAAACGCAGAATGACTTCACGGATGTCCTCCTCCCTACCACACATTTGAGGAACCAGCATTTGTTCAGGTCCAAGCATAACGAGAAAGGAAGGAATCGAACCCCCATAAACTAGTTTCAAGCCAGCCGCATAGCCACTCTGCCACTTTCTTTCTATAAGATACTAGTAAAACTGAATATTACATTGCCTTGTCAAGGCGAAATTGCGGGTTAAAGTCCCGCGTATCTTAAGCTTTATAGCTTAATGGCACATCCCTCACAATTAGGATTCCAAGACGCGGCCTCACCTGTTATAGAAGAACTCCTTCACTTCCATGACCACGCACTAATGATCGTATTTCTAATTAGCACTCTAGTCTTATATATCATTGTTGCAATAGTTTCCACTAAATTAACAAACAAGTATATTTTAGATTCACAAGAAATTGAAATTATCTGAACTATTCTCCCAGCAGTAATCCTTATTCTCATTGCTCTTCCCTCCCTACGAATTTTATACCTAATAGACGAAATTAATGACCCCCACCTAACAGTGAAAGCTATAGGACATCAATGATACTGAAGCTATGAATATACCGACTACGAAGACCTCAACTTTGACTCCTACATAGTCCCAACCCAAGATTTGACACCCGGACAGTTCCGACTACTCGAAACAGACCACCGCATGGTAGTCCCAATAGAATCCCCAATCCGAGTTCTAGTATCCGCGGAAGACGTTCTCCACTCCTGAGCTGTCCCAGCGCTCGGGGTAAAAATAGACGCTGTCCCAGGTCGTTTAAACCAAACTGCCTTTATTGCCTCACGCCCTGGAGTATTCTATGGACAGTGCTCTGAAATCTGCGGAGCCAACCACAGCTTTATACCAATTGTAGTAGAAGCCGTACCTCTAGAACACTTCGAAAACTGATCCTCCCTCATGCTTGAAGACGCCTCACTAGGAAGCTAAATTAGGGTATAGCGTTAGCCTTTTAAGCTAAAGATTGGTGCCTCCCAACCACCCCCAGTGACATGCCCCAACTAAACCCCGCCCCTTGGTTCGCCATTCTTGTCTTCTCTTGATTAGTTTTTCTAACAATCATTCCCTCCAAAGTCCTAAAACATACCTTTACCAACGAGCCTACCGCACTTAGCACCGAAAAACCCAAAACTGAACCCTGAAACTGACCATGGCACTAAACTTCTTTGACCAATTTATAAGCCCCACATATCTAGGCATTCCCCTGATTGCCGTAGCACTAACCTTCCCCTGAATCTTATATCCTTCACCATCAAACCGATGACTTAATAACCGACTCATTACTCTTCAAAGCTGGTTTATTAATCGCTTCACTCAACAGCTCCTCCTCCCCCTAAACCCAGGCGGACATAAATGAGCCCTTATTTTAACTTCTCTAATAATTTTCCTTTTATCACTAAATATGCTTGGACTCCTTCCATATACTTTTACCCCAACAACACAACTATCTTTAAACATGGGGTTAGCAGTACCCTTCTGATTAGCAACAGTTATTATCGGAATGCGTAATCAACCAACTGCAGCCCTGGGCCACCTCCTACCAGAGGGGACCCCCGTCCCTCTAATTCCCGTACTAATTATTATCGAAACAATTAGCCTATTTATTCGACCACTAGCCCTGGGAGTCCGACTAACAGCTAACCTAACAGCCGGCCACCTCTTAATTCAACTCATTGCAACTGCAGCTTTTGTCCTTCTACCAATAATAACAACAGTAGCCATTCTAACTGCAACAGTTCTTTTCCTTCTTACACTTCTGGAGGTCGCAGTAGCCATAATTCAAGCCTACGTATTTGTTCTCCTTCTAAGCCTTTATCTACAAGAAAACGTCTAATGGCCCACCAAGCACACGCATACCACATGGTTGACCCAAGTCCCTGGCCCCTAACAGGCGCAGTAGCAGCTCTTCTTATAACATCAGGCCTAGCAGTCTGATTCCACTTCCACTCCACTACACTTATAACACTAGGACTAATTCTTCTCCTCCTCACTATATACCAATGATGACGTGACATTATTCGGGAGGGAACCTTCCAAGGCCATCACACACCCCCAGTCCAAAAAGGCCTACGCTACGGTATAATTCTCTTCATTACCTCAGAAGTCTTCTTTTTCCTGGGGTTCTTCTGAGCCTTTTATCACTCAAGCCTTGCACCCACCCCAGAGCTGGGAGGTTGCTGACCCCCAACAGGAATCATTACACTAGACCCATTTGAAGTACCCCTTCTAAATACCGCTGTCCTCTTAGCATCCGGTGTTACCGTCACTTGAGCACATCACAGCCTAATGGAAGGAGAGCGCAAACAAGCTATTCAAGCACTTACTCTAACAATTCTTCTAGGTTTCTACTTTACAGCCCTCCAAGCCATAGAGTATTATGAAGCCCCATTTACCATTGCCGACGGCGTTTACGGCTCAACATTCTTCGTAGCTACAGGCTTCCACGGCCTACACGTCATTATTGGTTCAACATTCTTAGCTGTCTGCCTATTACGACAAATCCAATACCACTTTACCTCCGAACATCACTTCGGATTTGAAGCAGCTGCCTGATACTGACATTTTGTAGACGTCGTCTGACTATTCCTATACGTCTCCATCTACTGATGAGGTTCATAATCTTTCTAGTATTAAAGTTAGTACAAGTGGCTTCCAACCATTTAGTCTTGGTTAAAATCCAAGGAAAGATAATGAATTTAATTACAACAATTCTACTCATTACAGCAGCCCTATCACTATTACTCGCTATTGTCTCATTCTGATTACCGCAAATAAACCCAGACGCAGAAAAGCTCTCCCCCTACGAATGCGGCTTCGACCCCCTCGGATCTGCACGCCTACCCTTCTCCCTACGGTTCTTCCTGGTTGCCATTCTTTTTCTCCTATTTGATCTAGAGATTGCCCTACTTCTCCCACTTCCCTGAGGTAACCAACTATTTTACCCAACCCACACCCTCTTTTGAGCCGCAGCCATCCTCATTCTACTAACTCTAGGACTAATCTATGAATGAATCCAAGGAGGCCTTGAGTGAGCAGAATAGGGAGTTAGTCCAAAACAAGACCTCTGATTTCGGCTCAGAAAATTGTGGTTTAAATCCACAACCCCCTTATGACACCTGTACACTTCAGCTTTACCTCAGCATTTGTATTAGGCCTAATAGGACTAGCTTTCAACCGAACCCACCTCCTTTCCGCCCTCCTATGTTTGGAAGGGATAATACTGTCCCTATTCATTGCCCTAGCCTTATGAGCCCTCCAGCTTGAAACAACAGCCTTTTCTACCGCTCCTATGCTCCTCTTAGCTTTCTCTGCCTGTGAAGCCAGCGCAGGCCTAGCCCTGTTAGTTGCCACAGCACGAACCCACGGATCAGACCGACTCCAAAACCTCAACCTACTACAATGTTAAAAATCCTAATCCCAACAATTATGCTATTCCCAACAATCTGACTAACTTCCTCCAAATGATTATGAGTCACAACAACAGCCCAAAGTCTCTTCATTGCCCTAATCAGCCTTAGCTGACTAAAATGAAATTCAGAAACGGGTTGAACCTCCTCTAATCTATATATAGGAACAGATCCCCTCTCAACCCCCCTATTAGTCTTAACCTGCTGACTTCTCCCCCTAATAATTCTCGCCAGCCAAAATCATATCTCCCCTGAACCCCTGTCCCGCCAACGAATATATATTACCCTCCTAGCATCGCTTCAAACCTTCTTAATCCTAGCATTCGGAGCAACCGAAATTATTATGTTCTACATCATATTTGAAGCCACCCTAATTCCAACTCTAATTATTATCACCCGCTGAGGTAACCAAACAGAACGCCTCAACGCAGGAACCTACTTCCTCTTCTATACACTAGCAGGCTCCCTCCCCCTGTTAGTAGCTCTTCTTCTACTTCAACAAAACACTGGAACACTTTCTATGCTGGTACTTCAATATTCCCAACCCATGACACTAAACACATGAGGTGACAAGATCTGATGGGCCGGATGTTTAATTGCATTTTTAGTTAAAATACCACTATACGGAGTCCACCTTTGACTTCCTAAAGCCCACGTCGAGGCCCCCGTAGCAGGCTCCATAGTACTAGCCGCCATCCTACTAAAACTAGGAGGTTATGGTATAATACGAATAATAGTTGTACTAGACCCCCTAACCAAAGATATAGCCTACCCTTTCATCATTCTGGCCCTATGAGGCATTATCATAACCGGCTCTATTTGCTTACGACAAACAGACCTAAAATCCCTAATTGCCTACTCCTCTGTTAGTCACATAGGCCTGGTAGCAGGAGGAATCCTAATCCAAACCCCATGAGGTTTTACAGGAGCAATTATTTTAATAATCGCACACGGCCTGGTCTCCTCCGCTCTCTTCTGCCTAGCCAACACAACTTATGAACGAACCCACAGCCGAACAATAATTTTGGCCCGTGGTATACAAATAATTTTTCCTTTAACTGCCGTATGGTGATTTACCGCTAACCTGGCCAACCTAGCCCTTCCTCCCCTGCCTAATTTAATAGGAGAAATTCTAATCATCACAGCTATATTCAACTGATCCCCATGAACCCTGGTGCTCACCGGAGCAGGAACCTTAATTACAGCTGCCTACTCCCTCTACCTCTTCCTAATAACCCAACGAGGGCCCACCCCAACCCACATCATGGGCCTACAACCATTTCACACCCGAGAACACTTATTAATAGCCCTCCATCTCGTACCAGTTATTCTCCTTATCACAAAACCAGAACTTATATGAGGATGATGTTACTGTAGATATAGTTTAAGCAAAACACTAGATTGTGGTTCTAAAGATAGAGGTTAAAGTCCTCTTATCCACCGAGAGAGGCCATGAGGCAATAGAGACTGCTAATCCCTAGCCCCGTAGTTAAATTCTACGGCTCACTCGCGCTTCTAAAGGATAACAGCTCATCCGTTGGTCTTAGGAACCAAAAACTCTTGGTGCAAATCCAAGTAGCAGCTATGTACACTGCACCCTTAATTCTCTCATCCTCCCTAATCTTAACACTTAGCCTATTAATTTATCCCCTAATCACAACCCTTAACCCAAATCCCCAAAAACCAGAATGAGCACTCACTCACGTCAAAACAGCCGTAAGTAGCGCATTCTTCATTAGCCTCCTGCCCCTCATAATCTTTTTAGACCAAGGAACAGAAAGCATCGTAACCAACTGACATTGAATAAATACAACCATTTTCGACATTAACATCAGCTTTAAGTTCGATCACTACTCCCTCATTTTTACCCCAATTGCTCTATTTGTCACTTGGTCCATCCTGGAGTTTGCATCATGATATATACACTCAGACCCCTACATAAACCGCTTTTTTAAATACCTCCTACTTTTCCTCGTAGCTATAATTGTTCTAGTAACTGCCAACAATATATTCCAACTTTTTATTGGCTGAGAAGGAGTTGGTATTATGTCTTTCCTCCTTATCGGCTGATGATATGGCCGAGCCGACGCCAACACAGCCGCCCTCCAAGCAGTCCTGTATAACCGAGTTGGGGACATCGGCTTAATCCTAAGTATAGCATGAATAGCGACAAACCTAAACTCATGAGAAATTCAACAAATATTTCTTCTATCAAAAGACTTAGACATAACACTCCCCCTCCTAGGACTAATTCTTGCCGCCACTGGAAAATCAGCCCAATTTGGCCTCCACCCCTGACTACCATCTGCCATAGAAGGTCCAACACCAGTCTCTGCCCTACTACATTCAAGCACAATGGTTGTAGCAGGAATCTTCCTGCTCATCCGCATTCACCCCCTTATAGAAAATAACCAACTAGCACTCACCACCTGCCTATGCCTAGGAGCCCTAACCACCCTGTTTACAGCTACCTGTGCCCTAACCCAAAATGACATTAAAAAAATTGTTGCTTTCTCAACATCAAGTCAACTAGGTCTGATGATAGTCACCATTGGACTCAATCAACCTCAACTAGCATTCCTGCACATCTGCACACACGCCTTCTTTAAAGCCATGCTTTTCCTCTGCTCCGGTTCTATTATTCATAGCCTAAACGATGAACAAGACATCCGAAAAATAGGCGGTCTACATAAACTTATACCCTTTACCTCCTCCTGCTTAACCATTGGAAGTCTCGCCCTAACAGGAACACCCTTCCTAGCAGGCTTCTTCTCAAAAGACGCTATCATCGAAGCCCTCAACACCTCCTACCTAAATGCCTGAGCCCTATCCCTCACTCTCATCGCCACCTCATTCACCGCAGTTTACAGCTTCCGAGTAATTTTCTTTGTAACCATGGGAACCCCCCGATTCCTTCCCCTATCCCCAATTAATGAAAATGACCCAGCCGTAATTAACCCCATTAAACGACTAGCCTGAGGTAGCATCATCGCAGGTCTTATCATCACAGCCAACTTCCTACCCTCAAAAACCCCTATTATAACAATACCCTTTGCCCTCAAACTAGCTGCCCTAGCAGTTACAATCACCGGCCTTCTTGTGGCAATGGAACTAGCATCAATGACATCAAAACAATTCAAAACAACCCCAATCCTCCCCCTGCACAACTTCTCAAATATGCTAGGATATTTCCCTGCAACCGTACACCGACTCATTCCCAAGCTTAATCTTACCCTAGGCCAATCAATCGCCACACAACTTGTAGACCAAACATGACTTGAAGCTGCCGGACCCAAAGGACTATCATCTACACAAATTAAAATTGCTACAACCACAAGCAATGCCCAACGAGGAATAATCAAAACCTACCTAACAATATTCCTCCTAACCAGCACCCTGGCCATCCTCCTCCTTGCCCTTTAAACTGCACGAAGCGCCCCACGATTAAGACCCCGAGTTAATTCAAGTACAACAAAAAGAGTTAACAACAATACTCAACCAGAAACAATCAATATCCCCCCACCAAAAGAATATATTAACGCAACCCCACTAGCATCTCCCCGCACCATAAAAAACTCCTTACTATCTACAACACCCCAAGACCCTTCATACCAACCCCCCTGAAATCACCAAGCAGCCGCCCCCACCATCAACAAGTAAACAGCAACATATCCAAACACTGACCGATCCCCTCAACTTTCAGGATAAGGCTCAGCAGCCAAAGCCGCCGAATAAGCAAATACCACCAACATTCCCCCTAAATAAATCAAAAACAACATTAAAGACAAAAACGACCCACCATGTCCTACTAGCCCACAACCAAGCCCAGAATACGCCACAACCAACCCCAGAGCAGCAAAATATGGAGCCGGATTAGAAGCAACAGCTACTAACCCCACCACTAAACCTAATAAAAATAAAGAAAAAAGATAATTCATAATTCCCACCCGGACTTTAACCGAGACTAATGACTTGAAAAACCACCGTTGTACTTCAACTATGAGAACCTCTAATGGCCAGCCTACGAAAAACACACCCACTACTAAAAATCGCTAACGACGCACTAATTGACCTCCCCGCCCCTTCCAATATTTCCGCATGATGAAACTTCGGCTCCCTTCTACTCTTATGTTTAATGATACAAATCCTAACAGGACTATTCCTAGCAATACACTATACCTCAGACATCTCCACTGCCTTCTCCTCTGTCGCCCACATCTGCCGTGATGTAAACTACGGCTGACTAATCCGAAACATGCACGCCAACGGAGCTTCCTTTTTCTTCATTTGCATTTATTTACACATTGGCCGAGGCTTATACTACGGCTCCTACCTTTATAAAGAAACATGAAACATCGGCGTAGTCCTGTTACTACTAGTTATGATAACTGCATTCGTAGGTTATGTACTACCATGAGGACAAATATCATTCTGAGGCGCTACCGTGATTACAAACCTGCTCTCCGCCGTACCCTACGTTGGAAATGCCCTAGTACAATGAATCTGAGGTGGCTTCTCCGTAGACAACGCAACCCTAACACGATTCTTTGCCTTCCACTTTCTACTACCTTTCGTAGTCGTCGCTGCAACAGCCCTTCACGCCCTCTTCCTGCACGAAACAGGGTCAAACAACCCCGTCGGACTAAACTCTGACGCAGACAAAATCCCATTCCACCCATACTTCTCCTACAAGGACCTACTTGGCTTCATAGTACTACTGGCAGCTCTTACATCACTAGCCCTTTTCTCCCCAAATCTCCTAGGAGACCCTGATAACTTCACTCCAGCCAACCCTCTCGTCACACCCACACATATCAAACCAGAATGATACTTCCTATTCGCCTACGCTATTCTACGATCAATTCCCAACAAACTAGGCGGAGTACTAGCCCTTCTCTTCTCAATCCTAGTTCTTCTACTAGTCCCCCTACTACATACCTCTAAACAACAAGGGCTTACATTCCGCCCAATCACTCAATTCCTATTTTGAGCACTAGTAGCAGACGTAATAATCCTAACCTGAATTGGAGGAATGCCAGTAGAACACCCCTTCATCATTATCGGTCAAATCGCCTCAGTCCTTTACTTCACGCTACTCCTAATTCTTAATCCTCTAGCCGGATGACTAGAAAATAAAGCACTTAACTGACCCTGCATTAATAGCTTAGTCAAAAAGCATCGGTCTTGTAATCCGAAGATCGGAGGTTAAACTCCTCCTTAATGCCCAGAAAAGAGAGATTTTAACTCCCACCACTAACTCCCAAAGCTAGTATTCTAAACTAAACTATTTTCTGGCTTATATCTTAGTACATACAAATCCTAGGTACATATATATGTATATAGTACATAATGATCCTAGTACATTATATGTATATAGTACATTATGGTATAGTACATTATATGCTTAATCTTACATTAATGGTTTAAAACATACCACTAACAATACCCAACCCTTTTATCAGTGCTATCAACCATCAACATTAAAACTAAAATATACATACCCATAAAATTAGTTCCTACAAATAAATTAATTTAACCTGATAACTTGAGCATTCCCCATACCTCCATCACAAATTTTTCCATGCAAGGACTCAACTAGAATAGGACCTCAGTATATTAATGTAGTAAGAGACCACCAACTGATTTATAACTTAATGTACACGGTCCTTGATGGGTCAGGGACAATTATCGTGGGGGTCGCACAATATGAACTATTACTGGCATCTGGTTCCTATTTCAGGGCCATATTAGGTAAACCTTCCCCCCCCGGATAACTATATCTGGCATTTGATTATTGAAGTGAGTATCGATTGTCCATGACCCACCATGCCAAGGCGTTCTTTTAAATGCATAGGGTTCTCTTTTTTTAGGTCTCTTCCATTTGACATTTGGTCACTTTCAGAGTAATAGCTGATAAGGTGGTATATTTTCTTGATATAAGTATTTTAAATGTAATACTTTAAGGACATTATCGAAATAACCACATACTTTTATATCAGGTGCATACACTCTCATTTTACCTCCATTTATATCTAAGGTGTCCCCCCCGTCTGCCAAACACCGTTTCTGCTCGACAAACCCCCCTACCCCCCTACGCCGGACAATTCATGTTTAATCCTGTCAAACCCCAAAACCAGGCAAGACTCAACCAGCGTAATTCAACGAGTGGCTTTATGTGTTGATATATAGTAATGCATATATAATACTGTCATTTTATGTAACTGTTAGTCATGTTAGGACAAACATACCTATATTTAATATATTCAACCCGGCTTTACCTAACAAAACAGCTATAGTATTAACAAAGATATACTGCACATTATATAGTTGTGTA